ATAATTCGTCCCCTCCTACGGATTAGTCGACACTTTTCACAAATTTTACGAACGGAAGCCCTTATTTTCATAGTTGTTATTCCTTAATTCTGTGAATATATTTATTGTTGGACGAAAAAAAAAGGTTTCTTGATATTTTTGAATCTTGAATTGTATCTTCGTGAAAGGAATGTTGAAATTGAAAAAACCATTTACTCATTTGAATCCTTGTTATGGAGTCTAGAAAATGACTGTCCCCCGATTAACTTATACCTAAGAACTTACTAAAATTGTTACTTTTTTCTCCTATAGGTATACCTATACAAAAATATGTCGAATCCTTTCAGAAGCATGACCTAAAATCAAACAAATCTTTAGTATCTAAAAAAATCGAACCATGCCGTTCGGAAGTGATTAAGAAATAAAACTTTCATTAATTCCTTTTTTTCTTTAATTTCATTCGAGGTAAAACATCCGAAACTTTTTTAACAGGGGTGGTATTACACAACCCCCCTTTTTCACAAATCGTAAGTTCCGGATATCCAATTTTTATATTAGAAGGATTACCATATATAACACAAAATTTCTCCGCCGATTCTTTTTAGTCGAGCTTCTCGGTCTGTCATTATACCTTGAGAAGTCGAAAGGATTACAATTCCTATTCCGCCTAAAATTCGTGGAATTCGTTGAGAGTTAGAATAGATTCGTAGACCCGGTCGACTTATTCTCTTTAAATTTAAAATCGTTTTATAGGATTCTTTCTTATTTCGTCTATGTCTTAGGGTTAAAATCAAAAAATATTGGTTGTTTTCGCGATGTTTCCTTACGTTTTCGATAAAACCCTCTCGTAAAAGTATTTTAACAATGCTTTCGGTGATGTTAGTCGATCCTATCCGAACCGTTCCTTTTCTATTCATGTCAGCATTTCGTATAGAGGTTATTATATCAGCAATAGTGTCTTTCCCCATGATAAGTTAAAATTCCTTATTGTTCTATAAATTTTGATATAATCAACATGTTCTTTTTCTTTTATTTATATATAGATATAGACGAATTATATATTAATATATGAATTTCATTATTAATATTTGATTATTAAGGGTATATGCGTGATACACAATCTATTAATTAATTTTATTTCAATACCGTTTTTTTTAATCCTATACTAACTATCGATACTAAGGTCTTATAATACCTCAGGAGCTAATGAAACTATTTTAGTAAAGTTTAATTGTCTCAATTCCCGTGGGATCGCCCCAAAAACTCGAGTTCCTTTGGGATTTCCTTCCTGATCAATGACAACTGCGGCATTGTCATCATATCGTATTATCGTCCCATTGTTACGTTTGAGTTCTTTACAAGTACGTACAATTACAGCTCTGATCACTTCTGATCTTTCTAGAGGAGTATTTGGTATTGCTTCCTTGATTACAGCAACAATAACGTCACCAATATGAGCATATCGGCGATTACTAGCTCCTATTATTCGAATACACATCAATTCTCGAGCCCCGCTGTTGTCTGCTACATTCAAATAGGTTTGTGGTTGAATCATATCATTTTTTTTGTATCTCTTCTTTTAATGCAAAGGACGAAGTAAAAAAATATTGTTTGTCAAAAAAAGAAAACTGATAATCTTTTTATCCTTAAATGTTATTTAGCTTTTTTATTCTATATTCCTATTCAGAAATAATGAATTGGGTTTTTATAGGCATTTTTGATGCCGCTATTGAAATAGCTTTTCTGGCTATGTTTTCAGGTACACCACCCATTTCATAAAGGATTTTACCTGGTTTAACCACAGCTACCCAATACTCCGGGGATCCTTTCCCAGAACCCATCCGCGTTTCCGCAGGTCTTACTGTAACTGGTTTGTCTGGAAATATACGTACCCAAATTTTTCCACCGCGTCGTACATTTCGTGTCATTGCTCGTCGCCCTGCTTCTATTTGTCTAGATGTGATCCAAGCGGGTTCAAGTGTTTGAAGAGCATATCTGCCAAAACAAATACGATTCCCACGAGAAGATATTCCTTTTAGTCTTCCTCGATGTTGTTTACGAAATCTGGTTCTTTTTGGGTTATAGTTGATGGGTTTTTTCTAAATTAGAAATTCCATCTCTACTACAGAACTGAACGTGAGAGTTTCTTCTCATCCAGCTCCTCGCGAATAAAAGGACTAAAAAAGAAAGCTTGTATTTAAGATATAGATGTAGTTAATGATTAATTCTATTAATCATGGTATTTTTTGAAATTTCATCCGATCTCTTCTAAATTTTTGTATGTCTTTTTCGAAATGGAATCCAAGATTAATTATATTTATTTCAAAATAACATAACGTAATATCATCATCTCGAATGTCGTTTTTGTTAGAGTTAGAATATTCTAACAAATCCTTATTTTCTTTTATCTTTTGAATTTTTTTTTTCGTATTTTATTACTTTTTTTTCAAATAAAAAAAATTTCGCCGACGAATATTTACTCTTTCAATCTCTATTTAAGTTTGATGTTTATCCCACGAGG